TATAGGGAAAAGGGCCAAAACCTATCTTTATCGAAAAATAAAAGAAAACAAAGTCGAAGTTAAAAAGAGCTTTCTATGATAAAAGAAGGAGGACTGGAATCTACACATTGATTCTTTTTTTTTTCGTAATTTTTTGAACCGTATGCGTCAAACGGTGCATGTACGGTTCTTAAGGGATACAATTTTACCCTAATCAACCGACTTTATCGAGAAAGATTACTTTTTTTGGGCCAAGAGGTTGATAGCGAGATCTCGAATCAACTTATTGGTCTTATGGTATATCTCAGTATCGAAGATGATACCAAAGATCTGTATTTGTTTATAAACTCTCCTGGCGGATGGGTAATACCGGGAGTAGCTATTTATGATACTATGCAATTTGTGCGACCAGGTGTACATACAATATGCATGGGATTAGCTGCTTCAATGGGATCTTTTATCCTGGTCGGAGGAGAAATTACCAAACGTCTAGCATTCCCTCACGCTTGGCGCCAATGAGGTTTTTATTTTAGATTTTTATTTGAGAGAAAAAAGAAAACTATGCCTTCGCCATATGAAATATGTAATAATAGCATGGCACTTCGAATTCGATATAAGAAAATTTTTTTATGTTGCAAAACATTAATTAGATTATATATCGAAAGAGTAGTATGAAATAAAAGGTACTTCTGATTTGATCTTATCTATCGGGAGTCCGGTTCAGCGTCACAAACTTTTTTGTTTTCACCCCAGAGTGCTTTTAACAATATTGATGTTATGAAAGAGTACGAAAATAAAAAAAAAAACAAGATTTTTTCCTTATTTTATTTGATCCGATCAAAAAGAAACTTTGGGATTGCTGAATCACAGACAAAATTTATAATAAATATATAAAGCAACGGAGCCATCATAGTATTTTTGAACTCCTCCGAAAGGAAGGGTGGTAATTTGATCATTTACCAATCTGGGTCTGATAGATCCGATTTTTTTTTCAATGGAAGGTAAAGGTCAATTCTATTATAGAGCCGTATGCAATGCACAAAAGATGCCCGTACGGTTGTTCAATTCTATCTTTTTTTTCTTGTTATTCTTTATCTTTCTTTTCTCTTCGCTTCATCATGCGAGATACGAGATAGAGAAATCTTTTATTATGTTATATCATCAGGGTAATGATCCATCAACCTGCTAGTTCTTTTTATGAGGCGCAAACGGGCGAATTTATCTTGGAAGCGGAAGAACTGCTGAAACTGCGTGAAACCCTCACAAGGGTTTATGTACAAAGAACAGGCAAACCCTTATGGGTTGTATCCGAAGACATGGAAAGGGATGTTTTTATGTCAGCAACAGAAGCCAAAACTTATGGAATTGTTGATCTTGTAGCGGTTGAATAAAAATAACACGGATTTCGCGCAAATCTGTGATTTGAGATTTTATCTTCGTAGCCGGGTTTAATATTCTATTCAATAGACGTAACTCATAATCATCCGGTTAGGATCCGATCTAAACCAGCCCATTATATATATATGATTCAACATGCCAACCATTAAACAACTTATTAGAAATACAAGACAGCCAATCAGAAATGTTACGAAATCCCCCGCTCTTGGGGGATGCCCTCAGCGTCGAGGAACATGTACTAGGGTGTATGTGCGACTCGTTCAGATCATGGTCTGGGACAAAGACAAAGGAAAGAAAACCATTTTTCCAGTAAGAATGATCAGTACCGGTGAATAGGGTAGAATAGAAGAACCCATTCCCTATCTAAAAAGATAAAAATCTTTCATATCCCTATATTTTGTATGAAATTTATGGTTTACATTGGTGCAAATCCAATCACTTCAATTTAAGATGAGAAGTAATTCCCCATTGGTAGCAAATGATTATCCATTAAGCGGGGGAAATCCTTAAAAACAGAAAGATTAGGTTTCCACTCTTGCAAGAACGGACTAACAGGGTCAGGTACCCAGCTAACTTTTATAATTAAATACCGTTACTGTATAGGTGGATCTCATTGTGAAAGACCTATTACTGGATAATTCATGGGTAGAGCCAAAGAATGTGAACTATACAAGTTACCAATAACATTGATTAAATGAAGTAAGGGGCTCCGGTGTATAGAGAAGACCTCACCGTTTAAGAAGTAACCATAGAAACGATGGAACCCACTATTTCGATTTCTTTTTCCATTTATATTTTTGATACCTAGTAGAATACAATTTCTTATTCGAGGTTAAATGCCTAGAAACAAGAAAAAATCGTGGTCGGGAAGGTTATAGTAGCCAAAGTCATTGGAATTTTTATTTTATACATTGGAAAAATCCGTTTTGTTATTAATAGACTAGAAAAGGGAAAAAGAATAACTGAAAGAAAGGAAATCAATTAGTTATTCGTCAAAGTTTCATTTATTCAATGACCAGAATTAGACGGGGATATATAGCTCGGAGACGTAGAACAAAAATTCGTTTATTTGCATCAAGCTTTCGAGGGGCTCGTTCAAGACTTACTCGAACTATTACTCAACAGAAAATAAAAGCTTTGGTTTCGGCTCATCGGGATAGAGGTAGGCAAAAAAGAAATTTTCGTCGTTTGTGGATCACTCGGATAAACGCAGGAATTCGTGAGAGGGGTATATCCTATAGTAGATTAATACATGATCTTTACAAGCGACAGTTGCTTCTTAATCGTAAAATACTTGCACAAATAGCTATATCAAATAGGAATTGTCTTTATATGATTTCCAATGAGATCATAAAATAAGTAGATTGGAAAGAATCCCCCGGAATAATTTAAACGGAGTTCCCCGGAGAATGAACTCCGGGAAGATAGAGTAGAAATTAATATGATAAAATAAAGTCGTCAAAATGAATGAACACGTTCAATAAAAAAAGATTTCTGCTTTTTCTCGATTCTTTTTTTTTTTTTCTTACAACACGACAATCAAATCTGGATTCTCGGATTTTTCGAACAAAACATCAATCTGCGTTTGAGTTCGGATTGGAATTGAATTTTGATTCAATTGAAGAAATTGTAAGCCTATTTATTTCTGGTTCTAAAACCCGTAGTTCTGGCGGTCGACTCGGTTCTTTCAAATTGTTTCTCATTATTAAGAAAGGGTAACGGAGATAAAATACGAGCTTGTTTTATAGCAATAGTAATTAATCGTTGTTGTTTCAAGGTCAATCTATTCACTCGTCTAGATAATATTTTTCCTTGTTCACTAATAAATCGACTAATTAAACTCATGTTTCTATAATCAATTCGATCCCCCGATTGGATCGGGGGCAAACGCCTACGAAAAGATCGCTTGGATTTAAGAAAAGGTCGCTTGGATTTATCCATGGTTTGTTTAGTTTATTCCTTATCCCCAAAATCCTATTTCGGTCGAATCTAAAATGAATTTAATTTGAATTCAAAAATAGGATTTGGTTTGTTTTTATTTAAATATCCTATGTATATTATATATAATGTCATTTTTTCCCCTTCCTTGAAAGGGTGACACACAGGGCAGGGGCTCGGTTCGATCTATTTCTTTATCTCCCCATGAATCGTATGTTTGTGACAATAGGGGCAGAATTTTCTCAATTCCAACCGATTCGGCGTATTGTGGCGATTCTTTTGAGTAATATATCTGGAAATGCCCGTTGATGCCTTATTACCATTAACACCGTTTCGAACACAACTGATACATTGCAAAATAACCGTTACTCGGACATCTTTACCCTTGGCCATGAACCTCCTTTGGATTTTTTATTTACTCAACTCTTCTATTTTCGATCCGAAAGGAAGAAGAAAGAAAGGAAAAAAAAAATAGAAGTTACTAACTCGAAATCTAATTATGAAAGATTTCGCTTAAGTAATGTAAATGTAATACAATGATTTCGAAATTCTATGTCTAATCGCAGTACAGTATTTAAGTATAATACTCTTGCCCTAGACCCACATTTTTCGTTCTACCCCCTACTTATTATTAATTTAATTCGAACTTAAACCCGAGTTTCGCAGATCTTGAATGCACTTTTACTCTTTCTCTTTCCTCCCTTATTCGAAAAAGGGAAAAAAGAGAAAAGAGGGGGAGAGGGGTTAGTCACAGATATTTGATTGTATCTCTAATCTTCTTCATTCCTTCCCATGTGAATAACTAGAATGAAAAAAAGGGGAATGTCAACGCATCCGGGAAAAAACGATTAATCTCTATCAATAGACCTGCTAAAGATGCGAACCATAGAGTACTTAGTACCGGTGCCACGGAGAGATAGGTTTTTAGATTTCGCATTGAAAATCCTCCTTCTTTATTTTATTGTAATATATAATGGTAATACATATATAATCCGATGCATGTGTAGTTAAGGACCACTTATAGTTGTACACGGAATCCCTAATTTCAATTGAAATGTACAATGATCCAGTAGATACTATTTTCCTTTTCTTAAAACAGAAAAAAATACGTCCCTTTCTTCCTGAGCATTCCCGAAAAATATTCATTTATTTTTAGGGTGGGTTCCGTATTTCATATGTATCTAAGTCTTTTACTATTATTATATGTTATATGAGACCAAAAAGAAGAAATAGCAAGATAAATTGTGTATATCAATGAAGAAACTAACTAACGATATGGAAAACAAGACAGGAATTCTCTACAATGACACTGTAGACCAATTGAAGGGATGTAGCGCAGCTTGGTAGCGCGTTTGTTTTGGGTACAAAATGTCACGGGTTCAAATCCTGTCATCCCTACCTATTATTTCTCCTTTGAGCAGTAACGAAGGATCAATTGAGATCGATTCAAATTAGACATACACATTTTTTTATGATACTATATAGTATAGGCATACAAAAAAATGTATTGGGGTTACAAAAAAAGAATCTTTTTTCTTATCTAGTCTCATAAGAAAGCGCTCTTAGTTCAGTTCGGTAGAACGTGGGTCTCCAAAACCCGATGTCGTAGGTTCAAATCCTACAGAGCGTGATTCCGTTCTTCTTAGATCAAATTAGACTGAAATAGCGTCACTAACTTGAACAAC